GTCCCTGTAGCTTAATCACGAAAGCATAACACTGAAGATGTTAAGATGGTTCTTAAACCCATGGACAATAGACTTAGTCCTAACCTTGCAGTTAGTTATTGTCAAATATATACATGCAAGTATCCGCACGCCAGTGTAAATGCCCATACCTCCTCCACATCAAACAGGAGGAAGGAGCAGGCATCAGGCACACTATAATGTAGCCCAAAACGCCTTGCTCAGCCACACCCCCACGGGTATTCAGCAGTAATTAACATTAAGCTATGAGTGTAAACTCGACTTAGCTATGACAACCAACCACACTAGGGCTGGTAAATCTTGTGCCAGCTACCGCGGTCATACAAGAAGCCCAAATTAACTGCCACCGGCGTAAAGAGTGGTATTACACTATTATCCAACTAAGATCGAAATACAACTAAGCTGTCATAAGCCCATGATGTACCTAAGACCAACCTCAAGACGATCTTAGTATTATGATCGACAGACACCACGAAAGCCAAGACACAAACTGGGATTAGATACCCCACTATGCTTGGCCCTAAATCCAGATACTCTGCCCTACTAAAGTATCCGCCCGAGAACTACGAGCACAAACGCTTAAAACTCTAAGGACTTGGCGGTGCTCCAAAACCACCTAGAGGAGCCTGTTCTGTAATCGATAATCCACGATATACCCAACCCCTTCTAGCCCTAAGCAGCCTACATACCGCCGTCCCCAGCCCACCTCCCTGAGAGCAACAACAGTGAGCACAACAACACCCCGCTAATAAGACAGGTCAAGGTATAGCCCATGAAGGGGAAGAAATGGGCTACATTTTCTAAAATAGAAAATCCACGAAAAGGGATCTGAAAAGATCCCTAGAAGGAGGATTTAGAAGTAAAGGGAGGCAAGAATACCCCCTTAAACTCGGCCCTGGAGCACGTACATACCGCCCGTCACCCTCCTCAAAGCCACTAAGTACCAGTAAATAATAAATATATCAGGCTTAAGATGAGGTAAGTCGTAACAAGGTAAGTGTACCGGAAGGTGTACTTAGCATCAAGACGTAGCTACAATACAAAGCATTCAGCTTACACCTGAAAGATGCCTTCTACAAAGGCCGCCTTGAAGCCCACTCTAGCCCAACCACCTTAATTACCCCTCACCCAACAAGAAATTACTAAAACAACACAAAACTAAAACATTCTCCCGTCTAAGTATAGGCGATAGAAAAGACATCCGGAGCAATAGACCATAGTACCGCAAGGGAAAGATGAAATAACAATGAAAACCTAAGCAACAAACAGCAAAGACTAACCCTTGTACCTTTTGCATCATGATCTAGCAAGAACAACCAAGCAAAACGAAATTTAAGCTTGCCCCCCCGAAACCCACGCGAGCTACTCACAAGCAGCTATCTATGAGCAAACCCGTCTCTGTGGCAAAAGAGTGGGAAGACTTGTTAGTAGAGGTGAAAAGCCTACCGAGCTGGGTGATAGCTGGTTGCCTGTGAAACGAATCTAAGTTCCCCCTTAATTTTAACCCCCAAGACCAACCCACTCTTCCGTAGAAAATTAAGAGCAATTTAAAGGAGGTACAACTCCTTTAAAAAAGAACACAATCTCTACCAGAGGATAAGCCCGCCCACTCCATACTTGTGGGCCTTCAAGCAGCCATCAACAAAGAGTGCGTCAAAGCTCTATACAACAAAAATATAAGAACATATACGACTCCCTCACCTATAACAGGCTAACCTATCAAAAATAGGAGCATTAATGCTAGAATAAGTAACCAAGGAAATTCCTTCTAAAGCACAAACTTACGTACTACATCAATTAACAGAACAACTAATACTCCAACCACCACAAGACCAAGTATTAAATTTAACTGTTACACCAACTCAGGTGTGCCTAAATAGAAAGATTTAAACCTGTAAAAGGAACTAAGCAAGCCCAAGGCCCGACTGTTTACCAAAAACATAGCCTTCAGCAAACCAAGTATTGAAGGTGACGCCTGCCCGGTGACACAAAGTTTAACGGCCGCGGTATCCTAACCGTGCAAAGGTAGCGCAATCAATTGTCCCATAAATCGAGACTTGTATGAATGGCCAAACGAGGTCTTAACTGTCTCTTACAGGTAATCAGTGAAATTGATCTTCCCGTGCAAAAGCGGGAATAAACCCATAAGACGAGAAGACCCTGTGGAACTTAAAAAACAGCAGCCACTCCAAATCAAATCAAACCTACTTGGCCCACTACCAAGGACAATTGGCCTGCATATTTTTGGTTGGGGCGACCTTGGAGAAAAACATAACCTCCAAAAACAAGACTATTCCTCTTCACCAAGATCAACAACTCAACGTACTAATAGTGACCAGACCCAGCAAAGCTGACCAATGAACCAAGCTACCCCAGGGATAACAGCGCAATCCCCTTCAAGAGCCCGTATCGACAAGGGGGTTTACGACCTCGATGTTGGATCAGGACATCCTAATGGTGCAGCCGCTATTAAGGGTTCGTTTGTTCAACGATTAATTAGTCCTACGTGATCTGAGTTCAGACCGGAGCAATCCAGGTCGGTTTCTATCTATGACTATACCTCTCCTAGTACGAAAGGACCGGAGAAGTAAGGCCAATGCTACAAGCACGCCTTCCCTGAAAGTAATGAACGCATCTAAATTACCAAAAGGCCAACGACCAACAACCCTAAACAAGGACAGCTAGCGTGGCAGAGCTTGGCAAATGCAAAAGGCTTAAGCCCTTTCTCCAGAGGTTCAAATCCTCTCCCTAGCCCCATGACCCACCTCACCATATCCTTATCCTACATAATCCCTATTCTAGTAGCCGTAGCCTTCCTAACATTAACTGAACGCAAAATCCTAAGCTACATGCAAGCCCGAAAAGGCCCAAACATCGTAGGCCCATTCGGACTACTACAACCAATTGCAGACGGGGTAAAACTATTTACTAAAGAACCCATTCGCCCTTCCACATCATCACCGCTTCTCTTCATCACAACCCCAATCCTAGCCTTAATCCTGGCACTTACAATCTGAATCCCACTTCCCCTCCCATACCCTCTCGCTGACCTAAACCTAGGGTTTCTATTCCTACTAGCCATATCAAGCCTGGCAGTATACTCAATCCTCTGATCAGGTTGGGCCTCAAACTCAAAATATGCACTAATCGGGGCACTACGAGCAGTAGCACAGACTATTTCATATGAAGTAACACTAGCTATCATTTTACTATCAACAATCATATTAAGCGGAAACTATACCTTAACCACACTTACTACCACCCAAGAACCACTTTACCTTATTTTCTCATCCTGACCACTTGCAATAATATGATATATCTCCACACTAGCCGAAACAAACCGAGCACCATTCGACCTAACAGAAGGAGAGTCAGAATTAGTGTCAGGATTTAACGTAGAATACGCCGCAGGGCCATTCGCCCTTTTTTTCCTAGCAGAATATGCCAATATCATGCTAATAAACACTCTAACAGCCATCCTATTCCTAAACCCAAGCTTCTTAAATATACCTATAGAACTGTACCCAACCGCCCTGGCAACAAAAGCCCTACTACTATCTTCGGGATTTCTATGAATCCGTGCCTCATACCCACGATTCCGGTATGACCAACTAATACACCTCCTATGAAAAAACTTTCTCCCACTAACCCTCGCACTATGCCTCTGACACACAAGCCTACCAATCTCCTACGCAGGCCTACCTCCTTTCCTAAGGAAATGTGCCTGAACGTAAAGGGTCACTATGATAAAGTGAACATAGAGGTATACCAGCCCTCTCATTTCCTTATAAGGATTAGAAAAGTAGGAATCGAACCTACACAAGAGAGATCAAAACTCCCTATACTTCCTTTATATTATTTCCTAGCAAGGTCAGCTAAAAAAGCTATCGGGCCCATACCCCGAAAATGATGGTTCAACCCCCTCCCTCGCTAATGAGCCCGCATGCCAACCTAGTATTTTCTATAAGCCTAATTCTAGGAACAATAATAACAATTTCCAGCAACCATTGAATGATAGCCTGAGCAGGGTTAGAAATTAACACTTTAGCCATTATTCCTCTAATTTCAAAAGCTCACCACCCACGAGCCACAGAAGCAGCAATCAAATACTTCTTAGTACAAGCAACCGCATCAACACTATTGTTATTCTCCAGCACCATCAATGCCTGACATACAGGACAATGAGATATTACACAAATCACCCAACCAACAGCCTCACTACTATTAACAGCCGCAATCTCAATAAAACTAGGGTTAGTACCGTTCCACTTCTGATTCCCAGAAGTCCTCCAAGGCTCAACCCCTACTACTGCTCTACTATTATCCACACTAATAAAACTCCCACCAACTACTATTATACTACTAACCTCACACTCACTTAACCCAACCCTGATAGTTACATTAGCCACGCTTTCAGCCGCCTTGGGAGGCTGAATAGGACTAAATCAAACCCAGCTACGAAAAATCCTAGCCTTCTCATCAATCGCCCACTTAGGCTGAATTACTATTATCACAGTATATTACCCAAAATTGGCATTACTGACCTTTTACCTATACTGTATAATAACCATCCCAATTTTCCTCACTATAAATACTACTAAAGCTCTAAAACTAACAACAGTAATAACCTCATGAACGAAAGCACCCACAATAAACGCAACCCTAATGCTTACACTACTATCCCTGGCAGGACTCCCACCTCTTACAGGTTTCCTGCCAAAATGGCTCATCATCCAAGAACTTATCAAACAAGAAATAACCCCAGTAGCCACGGCCATAGCTATGCTGTCCCTACTAGGACTATTCTTCTACTTACGCCTGGCATACTACTCCACAATTACCCTATCACCAAATCCCATAAACCGCATTAAACAGTGACATGTTAATAAGCCAACAGACACTTTAATCGCCACATTCACCTCTACATCAACCCTCCTACTACCCCTATCACCTACAATCTTAGCCATACTTTAAAGAAACTTAGGATAGAACATAAACCAAAGGCCTTCAAAGCCTTAAACAAGAGTTAAACCCTCTTAGTTTCTGCTAAGACCCGCAGGACACTACCCTGCATCATCTGAATGCAACTCAAATACTTTAATTAAGCTAGGGCCTTGACTAGATAGATGGGTCTCGATCCCACAAACATCCTAGTTAACAGCTAGGCGCCCCAACCAGCGGGCTTCTACCTACTAAACAACCAACCAGGCCCTGGCACACTTTCAATGTACATCAATGAGCTTGCAACTCAATATGAACTTCACTACAGAGCCGATAAGAAGAGGAATTGAACCCCTGTAAAAAGGTCTACAGCCTAACGCCTTAACACTCGGCCATCTTACCCGTGACATTTATCAATCGATGATTATTCTCAACCAACCATAAAGACATCGGAACACTTTACCTAATCTTCGGAGCGTGAGCAGGCATAATTGGCACCGCCCTAAGCCTACTTATCCGAGCAGAACTCGGACAACCTGGCAACCTCTTAGGGGACGACCAAATCTACAATGTAATCGTTACCGCCCATGCTTTCGTGATAATCTTTTTTATAGTAATACCTATCATGATCGGAGGCTTCGGCAACTGATTGGTACCACTTATAATCGGAGCCCCAGACATAGCATTTCCCCGCATAAATAACATAAGCTTCTGACTCCTTCCCCCCTCTTTCCTACTGCTACTAGCTTCATCAACAGTAGAAGCAGGAGCAGGCACAGGCTGAACCGTATACCCTCCACTTGCTGGTAACCTAGCCCATGCAGGAGCCTCAGTAGACCTAGCCATCTTCTCCTTACATTTAGCAGGAGTTTCATCAATCCTAGGCGCCATCAATTTCATCACAACTGCCATCAACATAAAACCACCCGCCCTATCCCAATACCAAACTCCCCTATTCGTATGATCCGTCCTCATCACCGCCGTTCTACTACTACTATCCCTCCCTGTACTTGCCGCCGGCATCACCATGCTACTAACCGACCGAAATCTAAACACCACATTCTTCGACCCAGCTGGTGGAGGAGACCCTATTTTATACCAACACCTTTTCTGATTCTTCGGACACCCAGAAGTTTATATTCTAATCCTCCCTGGATTTGGGATTATCTCACACGTCGTCACATATTACGCGGGCAAAAAAGAACCATTTGGATATATAGGCATAGTATGAGCCATACTATCCATTGGATTCCTAGGTTTCATTGTATGAGCCCACCACATGTTTACAGTTGGCATGGATGTAGACACCCGAGCATACTTCACATCAGCAACAATAATCATCGCCATCCCAACTGGAATTAAAGTATTCAGCTGACTGGCCACACTCCACGGAGGAACAATCAAATGAGACCCTCCAATACTATGAGCCCTAGGCTTCATCTTCCTATTCACAATCGGAGGATTAACAGGAATCGTCCTAGCAAACTCCTCCCTAGACATCGCACTACACGACACCTACTATGTAGTAGCTCACTTCCACTATGTACTGTCAATAGGTGCCGTATTCGCCATCCTAGCAGGATTCACACATTGATTCCCCCTATTCACCGGATTTACCCTTCATCCAACATGAGCTAAAGCTCACTTCGGGGTAATATTTACAGGAGTGAATCTAACCTTCTTCCCCCAACACTTTTTAGGCCTAGCAGGCATACCACGACGATACTCGGACTACCCAGATGCCTACACCATATGAAACACCATATCCTCAATCGGCTCATTAATCTCTATAGTGGCCGTAATCATGTTAATATTTATTACATGAGAAGCCTTTGCATCAAAACGAAAAGTCCTACAGCCAGAAATAACAACCACTAACATCGAATGAATCCACGGCTGCCCGCCTCCATATCACACCTTTGAAGAACCAGCCTTTGTTCAAGTACAAGAAAGGAAGGAATCGAACCCTCACATGCTGGTTTCAAGCCAACCGCATCAAACCACTTATGCTTCTTTCTTATGAGATGTTAGTAAATCAATTACATAGCCTTGTCAAGACTAAATAACTGGTGAAAGCCCAGTACATCTCACATGGCCAACCCATCTCAACTAGGATTCCAAGACGCCTCCTCCCCTATTATAGAAGAACTCGTAGAATTCCACGACCACGCCCTAATAGTTGCACTAGCAATTTGCAGCCTAGTCCTTTACCTACTTGCACTTATATTAATAGAAAAACTACTATCAAACACTGTAGATGCTCAAGAAGTTGAACTAATCTGGACAATCCTACCAGCTATCGTCCTTATTCTACTCGCCCTCCCTTCACTCCAAATTTTATATATAATAGATGAATTAGATGAACCAGACCTCACCCTAAAAGCCATTGGACACCAATGATATTGAACCTATGAATATACAGACTTTAAAGACCTTACATTCGACTCATACATAACTCCCACAACAGAACTACAACCAGGGCACTTCCGATTACTAGAGGTAGACCACCGTTTAGTTATCCCAATAGAATCCCCCATCCGCATTATCATCACAGCTGATGATGTATTACACTCATGAGCAATTCCAACACTAGGAGTAAAAACCGACGCAATTCCAGGACGACTAAACCAAACATCATTCATCACCACCCGTCCCGGCATCTTCTACGGCCAATGCTCAGAGATCTGTGGCGCCAACCACAGTTACATACCAATCGTAGTAGAATCCACACCACTCACACACTTCGAAAACTGATCTTCCCTACTATCTTCTTAATCATTAAGAAGCTATGCGACAGCACTAGCCTTTTAAGCTAGAGAAAGAGGTCCGCCAACACCTCCTTAATGACATGCCACAACTAAACCCTCACCCATGATTCTACATTATAATTACTTCATGACTAACCCTATCACTAATCATTCAACCTAAAATCCTATCCTTCCTCCCTACAAACCAAATTCACGACAAACCCTATATAAACAATAAAACCCACCCCTGAACCTGACCATGAACCTAAGCTTCTTCGATCAATTTACAAGCCCATCCTTATTAGGTATCCCCTTAATCATAATTGCAATACTATCACCAACGCTACTTATCCCATCACCAAATAATCGATGAATCAACAACCGGCTCTCTACCATTCAAGCATGACTTATACACCTAATCACAAAACAACTTATAATTCCATTAAACAAGAATAGCCACAAATGAGCCTTAACTCTTACATCCCTAATAATATTCCTACTAACCATCAACCTACTTGGCCTATTACCATATACATTCACCCCTACAACCCAACTATCAATAAATATAGCATTAGCCTTCCCACTCTGACTAGCCACATTACTCACAGGACTGCGAAACCAACCCTCAATCTCTCTCGGCCACCTACTACCCGAAGGAACACCCACACCCCTTATCCCCGCATTAATTATAATTGAAACTACAAGCCTACTAATCCGCCCACTCGCCTTAGGAGTCCGCCTAACTGCAAACCTTACAGCAGGCCACCTGCTCATCCAACTTATTTCCACAGCCGCTATTACCCTTCTCCCAATTATACCTGCAATCTCGCTCCTAACAACATCTATCCTATTATTACTAACCCTCCTAGAAGTAGCAGTAGCCATAATCCAAGCCTACGTCTTCGTTCTCCTACTAAGCCTATACTTACAAGAAAACACCTAATGGCCCACCAAGCACACTCATATCACATAGTAGACCCAAGCCCATGGCCCATCTTTGGAGCAGCCGCTGCCCTCCTCACCACCTCAGGCCTTATCATATGATTTCACCAAAACTCCACACTACTCCTTATCCTAGGACTAACCTCCATAACTCTAGTTACTATACAATGATGACGGGACATTATCCGAGAAAGCACGTTCCAAGGTCACCACACTCCACCAGTTCAAAAAGGCCTCCGATATGGAATAGCCCTATTCATCACATCAGAAATATTCTTATTCCTAGGATTCTTCTGAGCATTCTTCCACTCTAGCCTTGCCCCAACCCCCGAACTAGGAGGACAATGACCACCAACAGGAATTAGTCCATTAAACCCCCTAGAAGTACCACTACTAAACACAGCTATCCTACTAGCCTCTGGAATCACCATCACATGAGCCCACCACAGCATTTCAACTGGAAGCCGAAAACAAGCTATCCAAGCACTAACCTTAACTATTCTATTAGGCTTCTACTTCACAGCCCTCCAGGCAATAGAATACCACGAAACCTCATTTTCAATCGCCGACAGCGTATACGGCTCAACCTTCTTCGTAGCCACAGGATTCCACGGACTACACGTAATTATCGGATCATCCTTTTTACTAATCTGCCTGCTACGCCTAATCAAATTCCATTTCACTCCAAACCACCACTTCGGGTTCGAAGCAGCAGCCTGATACTGACACTTTGTAGACGTAATTTGACTATTCCTCTACATATCTATTTACTGATGAGGATCCTGCCCTTCTAGTATACTAATTACAATTGACTTCCAATCTCTAGAATCTGGTGTAAACCCAGAGAAAGGCAATTAACATAATCACATTTATAATCACACTATCTCTAATCCTAAGCACTGCCCTAATCACACTAAACTTTTGACTCACCCAAACTAATCCAGACTCAGAAAAACTATCCCCATACGAATGTGGATTTGACCCATTAGGGTCCGCCCGACTTCCATTCTCTATCCGATTCTTCCTCAGTAGCCATCTTATTCCTTCTATTCGACCTAGAAATTGCACTCCTACTACCCCTTCCATGAGCTACCCAACTCCAATCCCCCACCACTACCCTAACCTGAACTTCCACCATTATCCTCCTGCTCACCATAGGACTAATCTACGAATGAACACAGGGCGGCCTAGAATGAGCAGAGTAAACACAGAAAGTTAGTCTAACAAAGACAGTTGATTTCGACTCAACAAATCATAGCCTAATACTATGACTTTCTCTATGTCTCCCCTACACCTATGTTTCTATTCAGCATTCACACTAAGCAGCCTAGGACTGGCATTCCACCGAACACACTTAGTATCAGCCCTATTGTGCCTAGAAAGCATAATATTATCTATATATATAACCCTTTCAATCTGACCAGTCGAGAACCAAATAACATCATCAACTCTAACACCCATAATAATACTAACATTCTCGGCCTGCGAAGCAGGCACCGGCCTGGCTATACTGGTTGCCACCACACGAACCCATGGCTCCGACCAACTACACAACCTAAATCTTCTACAATGCTAAAAATCATTATCCCAACAATTATATTAATCCCCACAACCATCTTAACCCCCCAAAAATCCTTATGAACTACCTCAACTGCATACAGCATACTAATTGCTACTCTAAGCATTCAATGATTAACCCCAACATACTGCCCCTACAAAAACTCATCCCAATGAACTGGGATTGACCAAATCTCATCCCCCCTACTCACACTATCATGCTGACTACTGCCACTAATAATTATAGCAAGCCAACATCACCTACAACAAGAGCCACTCTCACGAAAACGAATATTCATTGCAACTATAGTCACAGTTCAACCATTTATTATCCTAGCATTCTCCGCGACAGAACTAACACTATTCTACATTTCATTTGAAGCAACCCTAATCCCAACCTTAATCCTAATTACACGATGAGGGAACCAACCAGAACGACTAAGCGCAGGAATTTACTTAATATTTTATACCCTAATTAGTTCACTCCCACTACTAATCACAATTCTATACCTACAAACCAAAACTGGCACTCTCAACCTACCAATACTGACACTTAGCTATCACCACAATACAAACCACTGATCTGACCTACTATCAAGCCTAGCACTACTAACAGCATTCATGGTAAAAACCCCACTATACGGCCTACACTTATGATTACCTAAAGCCCACGTAGAAGCCCCAATCGCAGGATCAATACTACTAGCCGCCCTACTACTAAAATTAGGGGGCTACGGAATTATACGAACTACAATCCTAACAGGAAAACTTTCAAGCATCATCCACTACCCATTCCTTGCTTTAGCCCTATGAGGAGCACTCATAACCAGCTCCATCTGCTTACGCCAAACCGACTTAAAAGCACTAATTGCTTACTCCTCCGTAAGCCACATAGGCCTAGTCGTAGCTGCAACCACAATCCAAACTCAATGATCATTCTCAGGAGCAATAATCCTAATAATTTCCCACGGACTTACATCTTCAATACTATTCTGTCTAGCAAACACAAATTACGAGCGAACACACAGCCGCATCCTACTACTAACACGAGGCCTACAGCCAATTCTACCACTAATAAGCATTTGATGACTATTAGCCAATCTAACCAACATAGCTCTACCTCCAACAACAAACCTAATAGCCGAATTAACAATCATAACTGCCCTATTCAACTGATCATACCTAACGCTTATCCTAACCGGCCTTGCAACCCTACTAACCGCCGCATACACCCTATCTATACTATTAATGACCCAACGAGGCACCCTACCCAATCACCTCACTTACATTCAAAACTCAAACACACGAGAACACCTACTAATAACTCTTCACATCATCCCCCTACTACTTCTAATCCTAAAGCCAGAACTCATTTCCATAACTCACAGGCAAGTATAGTTTTAACAAAAACATTAGATTGTGATTCTAAAAATAGAAGTTAGACCCTTCTTACCTGCCGAGGGGAGGACTAACCCAACAAGAACTGCTAATTCTCGCCTCTGAGTCTAAAACCTCAGTCCCCTTACTTTTAAAGGATAACAGTAATCCACTGGTCTTAGGAGCCATCAACCTTGGTGCAAATCCAAGTAAAAGTAGTGGAAACAATACTCAATACACTGACACTAATCACACTAATTACACTCACTATCCCACTACTCCTCCCACTCCTGTCAAAAAAATTTAAACCCAACCCACTCACAATCATATACACCACTAAAATAGCCTTCACAACAAGCCTATTGCCAATAATACTCTTCATATATTCAAACGCAGAATGCATTACCTCCTACTGAGAATGAAAAATTATAACAAACTTTAAAATCCCACTAAGCTTAAAAATAGACCAATATTCCATAATATTCTTCCCAATCGCCCTATTCGTAACATGATCTATTTTGCAATTCGCAATATGATATATATCCTCAGAGCCATACATCGACAAATTCTTCTCCTACCTATTAATATTCCTAATCACCATACTATTGCTCACCATCGCCAACAACATATTCCTACTCTTCATCGGCTGAGAAGGAGTCGGCATTATATCATTCCTTCTAATCGGGTGATGGCAAGGCCGAGCAGAGGCCAACACAGCCGCCCTGCAAGCTGTATTATACAACCGAATCGGAGACATCGGACTTATTATAAGCATAATGTGAATGGCCTCAAACACAAACACCTGAGAAATCCACCAAAACTTCCACCAAGAATGCACACCAACCCTTCCACTACTAGGATTAATTCTAGCTGCTACAGGAAAATCAGCCCAATTCGGCCTACACCCATGACTACCCGCCGCCATAGAAGGACCCACTCCAGTTTCCGCCCTACTCCACTCAAGTACAATAGTAGTAGCAGGTATCTTCCTGCTTATCCGAACTCACCCCATACTAACCAACAATCAAACAGCCCTGACCCTATGCCTATGCCTAGGTGCCCTCTCCACACTATTCGCCGCTACATGCGCCCTAACACAAAATGACATCAAAAAAATCATTGCCTTCTCCACCTCAAGCCAACTAGGACTAATAATAGTCACCATTGGACTTAACCAACCCCAACTAGCCTTCCTCCACATTTCAACCCATGCTTTCTTTAAAGCAATACTATTCCTATGTTCAGGCTCAATCATTCACAACTTAAACGGAGAACAGGATATCCGAAAAATAGGAAGCCTCCAAAAACTTCTACCAGTGACCACAACATGCCTGACAATCGGTAACTTAGCCCTAATAGGAACCCCTTTCCTAGCGGGATTTTACTCAAAAGACCTTATCATTGAAAACCTAAACACATCACACCTAAACACCTGAGCACTCTTACTTACACTACTCGCCACAACCTTCACCGCAACCTACACCACACGCATTACTCTAATAGTACAAACAGGTCACACCCGAACAGCCGTCATTACACCCATGAACGAAAACAACCAAACAATCACTGATCCAATCACCCGCCTCGCTATAGGAAGCATCCTGGCCGGACTACTTATCACATCCTACATTATTCCAACCAAAACACCCCCAATAACCATACCCACAACCACAAAAACCGCAGCCCTTATTATTACTGCCTTAGGAATTACCCTAGCACTAGAACTAGCAAGCATAACACAAACATTAACCCAACCAAAACAAAACACCTACCTAAACTTCTCTTCATCACTAGGATATTATAACCCACTAACACACCGCCTGACCACAACAAAACTACTAAACAACGGACAAAAAATCGCCACCAACCTAATCGACCTTTCCTGGTACAAAAAAATAGGCCCAGAAGGCCTTGCCACCATACAACTTATAATAACCAAAGCCCACACCAAAGCTCACACAGGACTGATCAAAGCTTACCTAGAATCATTTGCCCTATCCGTCCTAATCATCCTATTATACCTAGACTAGCACAAAACAAATGGCCCCAAATCCACGAAAATCCCACCCCCTACTAAAAATAATTAACAACTCTCTAATTGATTTACCAACACCACCAAACATCTCCACATGATGAAATTTCGGCTCCCTACTAGGAATCTGTCTGATGACACAAATCCTAACAGGATTACTACTAGCCATACATTACACCGCAGACACTACACTAGCCTTCTCATCCGTCGCCCACACATGCCGAAACGTACAATACGGGTGACTACTACGAAACCTACACGCCAACGGAGCCTCAATATTCTTCATCTGCATCTACCTACACATCGGCCGAGGATTCTACTACGGATCCTACCTATACAAAGAAACCTGAAACACAGGAATTATCCTACTACTAATCCTTATAGCCACTGCCTTTGTAGGATATGTCCTACCATGAGGCCAGATATCCTTCTGAGGCGCTACAGTAATTACAAACCTATTCTCAGCCGTCCCATACATTGGACAAACGTTAGTAGAATGAGCCTGAGGAGGATTCTCTGTAGATAACCCAACACTAACCCGATTCTTCGCTCTACACTTTCTCCTTCCATTCATAATCGCAGGCATAACCACAATCCACCTAACCTTCCTGCACGAAACCGGCTCAAACAACCCACTAGGCATTACATCAAACTGTGATAAAATCCCATTCCACCCCTATTACTCTATAAAAGACATTTTAGGCTTCATCCTTATACTCATCCCACTCACAACCCTTGCACTATTCTCACCGAACCTGTTAGGAGACCCAGAAAATTTTACCCCAGCAAACCCCCTAGTAACACCACCCCACATCAAACCAGAGTGATACTTCCTATTTGCATACGCTATTCTACGATCTATCCCAAACAAACTAGGAGGAGTACTAGCTTTAGCTGCCTCAGTACTAGTACTATTCCTATCACCACTACTACACAAATCTAAGCAACGAACAATAACCTTCCGACCACTATCCCAAATACTATTCTGAACCCTAGTAGCCAACCTACTTATCCTAACATGAATTGGAAGCCAACCAGTAGAACACCCGTTCATCACAATCGGTCAAATAGCCTCCCTCACCTATTTCATAATCCTACTAATCCTCTTCCCCACCATCGGAGCCCTAGAAAACAAAATACTAAACCACTAAATAATACTCTAATAGTTTATTAAAAACATTGGTCTTGTAAACCAAAAACTGAAGACTATACCCCTTCTTAGAGTAACTACTCAGAAAAAAAGGACTTGAACCTTCATCTCCAACTCCCAAAGCTGGCATTTTACATTTAAACTATTCTCTGAAACTCCACCTAAACCGCCCGAATAGCACCCCGAGCCAACCCACGCACAAGCTCCAACACCACAAACAAAGTCAACAATAAACCCCACCCAGCAACCAAAAACATACCAACACCTCATGAATACAACATAGCCACTCCACTAAAATCCAGACGAACAAACAACATCCCCACACTATCAACAGTATCAACCCCAAATTTTCAACACCCCACAAAACCCCCAACAAAAAACCCCACTAAAATTACTAAAACCAATCCAACAACATACCCAACAACCCGTCAATCCCCCCACCCTTCAGGATAAGGATCCGCCGCCAAAGACACAGAATACAAGAACACCACCAACATACCACCCAAATACACTATAAACAACACTAATGACACAAAAGACAACCCCAAACTCAACAACCACCCACACCCAACAACAGACGCTAACACTAAACCAATCACCCCATAATAAGGAGAAGGATTAGATGCAACCGCCAAACCACCCAAAACAAAACATAACCCCAAAAATAACATAAAATAAGTCATATATTCTTACTTGGTAATTCTCCAAGATCTGTGACTCGAAAAGCCACCGTTATATAGTTGAACTATAAGAACAACCCCCTTATATACTTTGATTTTTTTTTGCTTTTTAAAAATTTTTTTACCCCATTTCCTCGACCTAAAATTCAATCCCCCTTTTCCTTTTTTTCCCCCCCCCCTACCCCCCCAAATTTTTATGCTATGTATTCATGTACATAATTATTTTGCCCTATAACATTAATATTAATGTACTGGGACAATAAATTAATGCTCTTAATACATAATATGTAACCGCTCAAACATTGCTCTAGGGCATCATACTTTCAGAGAACATATAATCAATGTAATAAGGACAAACTAAGCTCATTCATCGGATTAAAGACCAGATAACCTTAAACTAATACAAACACCAGTCATGAATATGAATATTCTTACGCACATAACATCCACCGTAACAGGACAAAATACACATGGTACAGGACCTCTATAAATCCCATTCTCGACGTACCGGTAGCTTCGGACCAGGTTATTTATTGATCGTTCACCTCACGAGAACCGAGCTACCCCGTGTCAGATATACCTATCACGACCAGCTTCAGGACCATTCTTTCCCCCTACACCCCTAACACAACTTGCTCTTTTGCGCCTCTGGTTCCTATATCAGGGCCATAACTCGATTAAACCTCGGATCTTGCTCTTTACTAATACATTCAAAATATTCAAGAATATCTCGCTCTTTGCCGAGTCACCGACAGACTGTGGCGCAACTGGTTCCTCTTAGGGGGGGTTTCTTCAACGGGCCCTCCAGGCGGCTGCAACGGGAGCCCACTATTGGTTTACGTGAGCACCGGTGGACTTCGTAAAATTCCTCTCCTTCAGGAATCAATTAATGAGACGGTGTAAGTATCCGGGGAATCATCTTTACACTGATGCACTTTTAATCGCATATAGTGAAGCCTGCCAGACCTTTAGTAAACTTCATAATTGTACACCCGCTACTTTCCACTAAAAACCAAACTCCTCATAAAACCGACCAGGACGCGAACCGTGATCCCCATAAATGAAGAAATCAATAGAACTCCAATGACATAGGACCACAAAACAAGAGATACAGGAACCTTAACCCACATAAAACCACCCAACACATAAAAATCCATGTTCAAAGACATAAACCCAAACCCCCACAAATAAAAAGGACATAACAAGCTACCATACATGTGAGACGGTGGAGCTCTCCCACGCTCGTTAAACTCAAGACTAACTAAATTATTAATGTACTGAAGGACATTCCTAAAGTGCGTGTATTTAAGACATTTATAATGAATGTACTAAGTACATGGTGTTATTTATTATTTACACACTCATTTTCCCTTTCCATTATTTCTTTTATTAGTTAAACTTTTTAACCATTATTTCTTTTATTAGTTAAACTTTTTAACCATTATTTCTTTTATTAGTTAAACTTTTTAACCATTATTTCTTTTATTAGTTAAACTTTTTAACCATTATTTCTTTTATTAGTTAAACTTTTTAACCATTATTTCTTTTATTAGTTAAACTTTTTAACCATTATTTCTTTTATTAGTTAAACTTTTTAACCATTATTTCTTTTATTAGTTAAACTTTTTAACCATTATTTCTTTTATTAGTTAAACTTTTTAACCATTATTTCTTTTATTAGTTAAACTTTTTAACCATTATTTCTTTTATTAGTTAAACTTTTTAACCATTATTTCTTTTATTAGTTAAACTTTTTAACCATTATTTCTTTTATTAGTTGAACCACTAACTACTCCTCCTACCCCAAACACTCGAACCACTAAAAATATTCTATCACAACAAAACCTGCCCAACCAATAAAAAACACCCCCCCCCAAAAGCAAAAAATGCCTA